CTTCATAGCATTATCCATTATAAATGAATTTTCTAACATTTGACCCCGTACCACCGAAAGGTTTGGTCGCATACTTGAAAAATAACCCAAAAAATCAAGGGAATGCTTGGATAATTGGTTTATATAAATCCTTCCTGGTTGAGACCACACATAAGAATGACATTGCCATAAATTGACAAGATAATATTTCCACTTATTCATTAGAAGAGGGGTATCCTTCGAAGACAGAATAGATTTTCCTTGATATCTAACATAATGCATAAAAGGATCCTTGAAGAACCATAAGATGGCGGCCGGAAAATCATTAATGAAGACTTCTTCCACAGGATATTTTTTTTTTTCATAGAAATGTATTCGCTCAAAAAAGATACCAGAAGAGGTTAATCGTAAATGAGAAGATTGATTACGAAGAAAAAGTAAAATGGATTCGTATTCACATACATGAGAATTATATAGGAGCAAGAATAATCGTGTATTACGTTTTGAAAAAATAATTTTTTTTGGAGTAATAAGAATATTCCAATTATAATACTCGTGAAGAAAGAGTCGTAATAAATGTAAAGAAGAGGGATCTTTCACCCAATAGCGAAGGGTTTGAACCAAGATTTCCAGATGAATGGGGTAGGGTATTAGTACATCTGATACATAATTTAAATGTGGGAATTTGTCCTCTAAAAAAGGAAATATTGAATGAATTGATCGTAAATTATAAGATTTTACGATTTCTGTCGCCTCTAAGGAAGATACTAATCGTAGGGAAAACGGAATTTCCACAATGACTGCAAATCCCTCCGACATCATTTGAGAATACAAATTTTTGTTGTACCCAAAAAATTTTTTTTGGTTAGAATCATTAGCGGAAATTATCAAATGATTCTGTTGATACATTCGACTAATTAAACGTTTTATAATTAGTAAACTATATTTAGTGTCATAACCTACATTATCCAACAAAATCGATCTATTTAAACCATGATCATGAGCAAGTGCATAAATATACTCCCGAAAGATAAGTGGGTATAGGAAGTCATGTTGCTGATATCTATCTAGTTCTAAATATCCTTGAAATTCTTCCATTTTTAATGTGAACAAGAAAAGAAATAGGTGATTTATTGGGTTATCAAATGATACATAGTACGATACAGTCAAAACAAGGTATTATAGTAAGAAAATACCTCGGAACAAGTAAGACTCATCAACGGACTCTCTAGCCTCTCTTTTTCCATCTAATTGATTTATGTTCGTTCTAGGGTAACAAGATGGTTAGAAGTCCTTTATTTTTTCAATCCAATCGCTCTTTTGATTTTGAAAAATCTTTATCAATATACTGCCTTCTTCTACACATTTATCTCTACCCCATAATGGGTAATAGCTAATAATTAGGACTCATAAGAAATTTATAATCCACTCATGGGAAAAGTTTTTCCCGTATTAAGCACTAATATATTTTTAACGTCTAATTAGATCGGGTAATCATTCAAAAATTAAGAACAGAAGCTCATTACTTTTTGTTTCCCTATAATTGGAACCGTAGTTAGGGCTCTACCCATTTATTCACTCGACCAAATTCATTTTTTTTATTACACGACAAGAATTCAAACAATTATAATAAGGTTTTGGACCTATTCGGTAAGAATGAAATATTCTTAGAATTATCCATTGATACGACATGCTGCTTTTTCCATTCATTCCTTTCAGGATCAGTCGTGGTCTTACAAACTCTACCGATGGTATGGACGAATCTTTTGCTTCATACAAATGTGTAAAAGATGCTAGCCGCACTTAAAAGCCGAGTACTCTACCGTTGAGTTAGCAACCCAAATAAAATAATTAGAATGTGTAGATACAATCGGAATCTCAATAAAAAAAAGATTGAATTGCACAACGCAATCCAAACCAATAAAAACATTAAAATAGCACAAATTTTTAAAATTCTAATTGATTAGATGATTAGATTCTGAACATAATAAAAATGAACAGATCCGATGAAAAAATTCTCAGATAAAAATAGGGATAAAGTAAAATATTTATAAATAGCTCCTTGTCTCTTATGTCATCCATTAATTCTATAGTATATATAGATTTTATTGAGTTTAATCTTAATCAAAAAAAGACTTCTTGTATCACAGAAAATACAAGAACCCATTATTTGAATGAAATAAAAGCTATGGGACGGAGATAGAAATGGATCCTTTTATCCACGATCGGATTATATTTATTTGATACACTGTTGTCAATATGAATGTTGAGAAAAGAATACAAAAGAAAAAACAATTTATAAATATAACTAACAATTCCAATTTCAAWCAATTARAMAATTAGAATTCAAAGAAAAAATAAGAAAAAAAAAAAAAAAAAAAACTAAGGACTTGTGTTGGATTGGCACTATATATAATATTTCTATACAACACAACATTGATACAATATTGGTGGAAAAAAAAATTTTAGTAAAAAAAATGAGGTTTATTCACTAAAATAAGCAAGTGAAATCCTTTGTGTTTTTTTATTTGTTCCTTAACTCATTGACAGTAATCTCAAAATTTTATATTTATAGACCCGATTACTTCATTTATTTATTCACTTAAATCTTTTTCTATCTATTTTATATATATCAATATAATTTATATCAATAAAATAGAAATAGATTTTTGTCGTTATAAAAGACACTCTTTTATAGTAACAATAATAAATTTAGTATGATATAAATAGAACAAAAGAGGAAATAGCAAAGAAACAAAAAGGTTATACAAGGCTATATACAAATCATCCACATTTTTTTTATTTCATTAATTGAATTTTATTTGTTGATTAGGGCGAAGTTCCGTAAAAACCCCCGCCCTTTTTGAAATATCATGAACAGTTCCTGTAGGTTGAGCACCTTTTTCAAGGAAATATAGAATAGCAGGAACATTTAAATAGATTTGATTCTTTATCGGGTCATAAAAACCCACTTTACGAAGATCTCTTCCCTCTCGTCGGGATCGAACATCAATTGCAACGATTCGATAAATGGCTCATTGGGATAGATGAACAATACTCCCCCCCCCTAGAAACGTATAAGAAGTTTTCTCCTCGTACGGCTCGAGAAAATTCTAAATTATGTCTATGTCTAAATTATGTCTATGTATAGAATCATAATATCAAATAGATCCATAAAATCATCAAATTCATAATTCATTATATTATTGATTTTAGTTTAAATACTTTTTCGTAGTCTCCCCCCCCCCAAAAAAAAAAAAATTATTTGTATCCTCATAACTCAAGTTGAATAACTCTCAAATAATTCAAAAGAAACCTTTTAGGTATTAAATTTATTGAGTGGTCTCTAACCCTTTTTGTCTGTCTCCTTTAGAATCTATTTTGATTCTTAAATACGATCTAGTTGTTGAGACAATTGAAAACGGTATTTCCTTGTTCCAGGATCTTTATCTTTGCCTTGAATCATTGGGTTTAGACATTACTTCGGTGATCTTTAAATCGTTTCAAAACGGCAGCAACATACCATTTTTTGTGATTTCTTTCTATCAAAGAATCGTATGAATGGTTGATTCCTACGTAATACACTTTACTTTTAATTTGATCAAAAGAGTTTTACCAATTCCAACAAAATTAACTTTTCAATTTTATCGAATTGGATCCTTTAGATTTATATATCTAAAATATACTTACGAAGTTGTTCCAATTTATTGATCGATACTAACCTTAGATTCTTGCCCTTGAGAAATTAATCAATACGTTCTACTCGAGCTCCATCGTGTACTATTTACATGGCAACACTCTCAAAAATGAGGGTTCCAGTGGAACAGAACAAATGATGTCGAGCCAAGAGCACTTTCGTTCCTATATAATATAAAAAAGTGGTGGATGTAAGAATCCACAGCTGATCATGTCCTTCAAGTCGCACGTTGCTTTCTGCCACATCGTTTTAAACGAAGTTTTACCATAACATTCCTTCCGTTTGGAACCAGTATGTAATTGATTCAATTATGGAATCGTGAATAATCATCGGTTCGGTCGGTACATAATAATCTATACTTTTTTCTTCTATATGAAGAATGGATAATGTATGACGAAGTCTCAACAAGAATTCAATCAATTTAACCCCATTGTTTATAATTTTTTTTTAATTATAACTAACATAACATGAATAAATAAACACGAATAAACAAGTTATTTTGAATCTCTATCTTCAAGTAACGTGATAGGATAAATTATCTTCAAGTAACGTGATAGGATAAATTCAACAATTTCACACTTCTTAGAGTACCAAGAACTCATAAGAAATCATTAAAAAGATTTAATTGATTGAATAGTTTCCTACCCTATATCATTATTTGCATAAGGTTTTACAGTAAGTACCATTCGCTTTTTATCATCATTAAGAGAAAGATAAATCCATATTGGATTAAACCATGAATGATTAATAAAAAAAAAAAAAAGAAATAAGAATCACATTCTATAAAGAAATAAGAATCACATTCTATAACAATATTATACTCTTAAACGGAAGACTGGTCGAAAAGACAATCTTTATTTTGATCTATTTTATTATGATATAGATTATGATATAGATATATATTTTATTTTTTATTATAGATTAATAAAATTATAGATTAATAAAATGATCGTGGGTCAGGTATGTTCTGGGACGGAAGGATTCGAACCTCCGAATAGCGGGACCAAAACCCGTTGCCTTACCACTTGGCCACGCCCCATTTCTAGTCGACACTAATAAACACTAATATTGGTACTGGTTGTTCGTCAACTCAAGTCTAAATATCTATTATCTATAAAATAGATTACTAGAATTTTTATACATGTAGGCGTAGAATTAAACAGAATTTATTGATCATTACATATAATTCAATTAAGATATTGTATGAAAGTATGGTTTATTCTATTCTCTTTTGATTTGAGAATTGAAGGATTTTTGATTGGGTGAGTTCAAATCAAAGAAAGTTTTTTGGTCTATCTTATTTTCTTTTTATTCATTTTTCTTTTCTATGAATAATAACATATTTAAAATAATAAAAATAATAATAAAATAATAAAAATAATAATAAAATAATAAAAAACTCAATTTATTAATAACTCAATCAAAATAAATAAAATACAATTATCCTCAAGAACAAAATGTTTGTTATGCTTAATATATTTAGTTTGATCTGTATCTGTCTTAATTCTGCTCTTTATTCAAGTAGTTTTTTCGTCGCCAAATTGCCCGAGGCCTACGCTTTTTTAAATCCAATCGTAGATGTTATGCCAGTAATACCCCTGTTTTTTTTTCTCTTAGCCTTTGTTTGGCAAGCTGCTGTAAGTTTTCGATGATATCTTTAATTTAATAATGTCTAGACAAATTCATGATTTATTGAAAAAAAAAAAATTCAAAGAAAAGAATTGATAAGATCAGATAAGTCTTACACCCTCAATTCAAATATTGAAATTCTTGTACAACCGCGAAAAATCTGGATCACCCCACTTTATTTCTTGGTGTCAAAATAAAAAAAAAAATAGTAGGGTATGCGGTATAAAAACGGAGAATCTATTCTCTTTTTTACTAAAAAAAATCTTGGAGATTATGTAATGCTTACTCTCAAACTATTTGTTTACACGGTAGTGATATTCTTTGTTTCTCTCTTTATTTTCGGATTCCTGTCTAATGATCCAGGACGTAATCCTGGACGTGAAGAATAAAAGATAAGGTTTTTGTTTTCCTTGCTTGATTTTTAAATGTTCTTAGTAGGATTTTATCTATTACACATTTTTAACTATTAACTATTATTTAACTATTAACTATTAAATATTAAAAATAAAAAGAGCTCGCGAAAAATTTGAAAGAAAATACCAAGTCATCAACAAAAACGGAAAGAGAGGGATTCGAACCCTCGGTACGAAAAACTCGTACAACGGATTAGCAATCCGACGCTTTAGTCCACTCAGCCATCTCTCCTCCCAATTGAAAAAGGATAATACTATGTTACATTATAAAAAATAAGGATTGAAAGAGCCCTTCATAATATTTTTTTTCATCCGAGAGTGCTTTTTAGTTCCACGGCCCGGCTAAGTACTGACCAGGCCGGGCCCGCCATTTATTGTTCCAACGAATCATAAATAATTTTTTTTTATTTGAAAACTAAAATACTTGCTTGTTATTACGATTGGAAAAATAAAAACTCTTTTGATTTCTATGATATAGAATCAAATGATATCGAATCAAAGTGTCGTTTCTTATCTTAATTTTTTATATTTATTCTTTATTTTCTTTATTCCTTTTATTTTAGTAAAGTAAATAAATAACAAAAAGGGAGCTGTGGATTCTTGCACAATACATTTTCATGTATGTTATGGCTTAAGTAGTTTTGTCGAGACGTCTAGGTCAAAAACCTCCGGCAAAAAAACACTTGTTATTTAGTTTTAGTTATTGAAATTTAATGAATTCTCTTTTCCGAATCTCATTGGGTTCTCTGATACAACACGTAAACGCTCTAATTTTCATGATTATTTTATGATCCTATCCTTTCTTTTTACTCTTTTAACTTTTTATTACGACCCATTTTCTTGTTCGACAAAAGGTTCATTTATATACAATAATCGGATTGTAGCGGGTATAGTTTAGTGGTAAAAGTGTGATTCGTTCTATAATCCTTTATATAGTTAAGGGGTCTTTCGGTTTGATTAATATTTCATTCCGACCAAAAACTTTATTTCTTAAAAGGATTTAATCCTTTACCTCTCAATGAAAAATTCGAGGAAGAATATACATTCTCGTGATTTGTATCCAAGAATCAATTAAAAATTGAAAAATTGGATTATGAGATTACGAAACATAATTTTTTTTTTTTATTAGATCAATACTTCTAATTGAATAAGTATGAGTAAAGGATCCATGGATAAAGATAGAAAGTGGCTTTCTAATCGTAACTAAATCTTTAATTTGGAATTTGTATTACGGAAATTGAAGCAAAATGGCTATTAAACAATGACTTTGGTTTACTAGAGACATCGACAAATTGTTTTAGCTCGGTAGAAACAAAATGCTTTTCCTAAGGATTCTCTCACATAGAAATAGAGAACGAAGTAACTAGAAAGGTTGTTATAATATAATCCCCCTCTTTTCTATAGGGATCGTCTAGAAAGCGGGTTGTTCTGAATACATTCAGACAGAAAAGCTGACATAGATGTTATGGGTGGAATTTTTTTTTTCGTTCATGTCTTAATATAGGAATTTATACATCTTCCATAAAGGAGCCGAATGAAACCAAAGTTTCACGTTCAGTTTTGAATTAGAGACGTTAAAAATGATGAATCAACGTCGACTATAACCCCTAGCCTTCCAAGCTAACGATGCGGGTTCGATTCCCGCTACCCGCTTTTACTTTATTTTTTTATTAAATTAATAAGAAATAATAAAAAATATAGAATTAAATATTTTGAGATTTTTATTATTTTATAAAAAATTTTATGAATATAATTAATGTAATGCATCATTGACTTGAATAC